ACATCTCCTTGCCAAGGAGAAGATACGGGTTCGATTCCCGCCGCTCGCCAGCTTAATTTAGTAAGGTACTATGATAAAAAAAATTTAGTAAGGTACTATGATAAAAAATTTAGTCTAGTTGACTACTTAACTACTTATATTAAATTAAGTAGGTGTTAGTCTAATACCGTATCCCTTACTATCTTACCCTTCCTTTGCACCCCACTCAAAAAAAAGGGGGCTCCGGCGGCGGGAATTGAACTCGCCAACAGGACTCCCTAAATCAGGGATTCACCGAGACGAACAACTGGCAAACTGCTTTTAAAGGGAAGGGAGGTAGACTGTGCCTTTCTTTCATTTCATTTTTCTTTTCTGCAGGGTAGGAAGGAGCCTTGAGAGTTCTTCTTGTAGGGGCAAGTGACTTTGTAAACTGCTCAATTTGGCCCTCTAGGGCCGGGAACTAATGAATAAAAAAGGGTTGGATACCGCCCAGCCCTCTACCATATCCATACAAATAGAATAGTCCTTTTATACAGACAGCTAAGTGCGGAGACGGGAATCGAACCCGTGACCTCAAGGTTATGAGCCTCGTGAGCTACCAAACTGCTCTACTCCGCTCTGGAGGGCCGGAAACTGGTGGACGAAAAAGGTTGAATACAGGCCTCTACCATGTCTAGACAAATAGAATAGTCCTTTTATACAGAATGGAGCGGGTAGCGGGAATCGAACCCGCATCGTTAGCTTGGAAGGCTAGGGGTTATAGTCGACGTTGGTTGATTATTTTTAACGTCTCTAATTCAAAACCGAACATGAAATTTGGATTTCATTCGGCTCCTTTATGGATATTCTCACCACTTAACATCTATGTCAGCTTTTCTATCTGAATGGAACCAAAGCTCTCCGCTTTCTAGATGATCCCTATAGAGTAGGAAATAGAAATTCTACTAAATCTATCTAATCTACTTACTTCGTTCCCTAATTTTATTCAAGAGATCCTGAGGAAAAGAATTGGGTTTCCACCGAGCTGAAACAATATGCTGATGGTTCTAGTAAACCAAAACTACCGTTTTTTAGCTATTAGGCTTCCATTTCCTTTTTTAACAAAAGAAGATTTAGTTACGATTGGAAATAAACTTTTTTGTATCTTCATCCATAGATCCTTTACTCATATTTAAAAAATGGGAATACTTAATCCAATGCAAAATTATGCTTCGCGACTCTGTACTCATAATCCAATTTGTATTTTGGATGCAATTTCCATTAGTCTTTGGATACAAATCGCGAGAATGTATATTCTTCCTCAATATGCTATTGAGAGGAAAAGGATTAAATCCTTTATAAGAACTAAAGTTTTCATCGGAATATAAAAAACTTAAGGACACCTTAAGTATATCATTTCAAATTCAGTTATTAATAGAACGAATCACACTTTTACCACTAAACTATACCCGCTACATGTAGATTATGATACCAACGCTACCCTTTGTCAAGGGTAGCCATTCGAGAAGGAGGCTAATTCCCCCTTATTGAATCAAATGGAGAAGGTTCATGACAGTGAGCGATTGGTACTTCGATCGCGGGCCTTTATTTTAGGGTTTAGATAGCCTCTCCGGTCTGTAAAATACATATCTTCTTACCATCCCAATAGCGTATGAACCTAATGTATGCATTTCGATTAGGGTCGTATTCTTATTCTATGGTTACGACTACAATGATCATTATTTGCTTTGCGAGGACGTAAGTGTGCCAGACTGCTGTAAGGAATAGTTTGATTATTCCTACAATATACACTAGGAGATATAGGGGGCAGCACTGCCCCCTTAAATCCCTTTCTTCCTTTTCCTTTTTGTTCAATTCTGAACAAAGAAATTGGGGAAGATGTTTTCTTCCCCCACTTATCATGAAGTCCGAGCCCTAGAGAAAGAGTGAGATGAATTTCAAAAATTCATCATAGACTTTCCCTATGGCTTGAGAGAAGCAAGAAACAAAGAGTCGTAACTTAAAGAGAAAGGCGGACAGGACCCGACGGATTTACCTGATGTAAAGAAGATCCTAAATGTCTCTGGTTAGTCGATCCTCTCCATTTACTAATTTCCTCCCCTCTTTTCCACTCAATTCTAGTTTATTAGATTCTTGTTTAAAAGAATCAAAGAAGATGAATAGAACTAAGAACACATAAAAAAAGCATAGAGGACCAAGACCATTACCAAATGTTCCTCTCAAGAATCATATTGGGTATCTGTTCCCTTCCTTTTCCCGCTAGGATCGGAAATCTTATATTTTTCATATCCATATACCATCGAACCCTTAGGGTTCCAGAATCCTCCTTTTTTCCTAGTCTTCGGAAACAGAAAACCCATAGCCGGGAGGAGTTAGGTATGTAGGGTATGGTTTATTATTTTTTGTTGGGCAGGCAGTAGAATAATTTTTATACTCTGCAATATAAATTCTACTGCCCACTTTTTACAAGCAAATTGTTGCTAAAACTCTAACATAGTTTGTTCAAAATGCAACAACTAGAATCCTTGGAGAATATTCAAGTACCCCCTTTCCAAGGGGTACCTGTTAAAAATCGCTTCAACAAATCCGTCCAAAACTTTTTAAGAAAAATGGAAAAGTTTTGAACTCGAAGGTTTTTCCAAGAGATGCCTGTTAAAAATAGTTTCAATCTCTCACCAAAACAGATAAGAAGTATCTCACTGAAAATTACTACCCAGCCATATGGGTATATGAGGAGCGCGAATTCCTTTATACCCACCCAATTAGAATTAAAGGAAATAAAACATAAATGGAGAAAAATCTCACCATAAGATCAGCCAATAAAAGAAAAAAGTCCCTAATTCTGCAGAACGTTCTGAGCACGTGAAAAGTCAATAGCCTAAAGATAAAAAAGAAAAAGTCTACCATTTTTTTGACAGCAGCTCTTATTGCCCCTTTGGCCTTTTCTCTTATATGATTCAAGAATTGATTCATATTTGTTTCCCTCCTATAAACAATATAATATAACTTTCGTGCTTTGGTTTAGTGAGTCGTACGAGATCGTGTTTACATACCTATGAACTTACCCTCTTCAAGTATATTGGATACTACTATACTCATAATTTTTTAGTGTGTCAACCCTCTCTTCACGTATTTTATTATACGTATTTTTTTATATAATAAAATAAAAAAAAACCTCTACTTTGTGCAAGTGATAAGAGAGAATATGAAAGATTTTCTTATTTTTCTTGATTTTCTCAAGATTTTGAACCTTGCCATGAATAAACTTCTATATCTCGATCTCAATATATACATATATAATCTCTACATATATCTCTATATGTACATATATTATGTACATTATGCAGTAGACCCATAATGGGAAATCAAAGTGGCTAATTTTGGAATTGAATAAAAAGCCCTTTTAACTCAGTGGTAGAGTAATGCCATGGTAAGGCATAAGTCATCGGTTCAAATCCGATAAAGGGCTTTTTAATTTGGTGGTAGAGTAATGCCATGGTAAGACGTAAGTCATCGGTTCGAATCCGATAAAGTACTTTTCTACTAAATTTATTATTTATTCACCTTTTTTTCTTTGTTTTTGAAAATTTCTCTATTTTTTTCTTGAATTTTATGACTTAGTGTGGGATGCATGCATTTTTGGTCTGAACACTAAATGAAGCACGGAGTGTAAATTGCAAAAAAGAAATCAAATTGGACTCTTTTTCCTGTTAGATCAATCAAATCACTACCTGTACTGAACTAATCTAGAATCCCTTTTATTAATCTATTCTTATTCTATACCCTTTAAATGAATTTCCCTAAAAAGTAGGAGATGATCCGTGAATTAACCTAACCATCAACTAAAAAAAAATCCTAAGAAAGCATAACAGAAAAGTAGGAAAGACTCTTTGCTTTGGATCTAGTTATACTCTTCGAGTATATTGACAATTCTAAAAAACTGCTCATACTATCATTATAGTATAATGACGAGCGGTTGTATATGGCCCTATCGTTTAGTGATGCCCCTATCGTCTAGTGGTTCAGGACATCTCTCTTTCAAGGAGGCAGCGGGGATTCGACTTCCCCTGGGGGTAGGGAGTATTATGAAAGGAGGTTAATCATAGATTATCAAAAACCCTAGAATAAATTCTTCCTGGGTCGATGCCCGAGCGGTTAATGGGGACGGACTGTAAATTCGTTGACGATATGTCTACGCTGGTTCAAATCCAGCTCGGCCCAAAAATCTAGGGCTTCGTGAATATGAACTAAATCCATTTTTTTTCTTCCATAAAAAAAAATGCCTGATCCATAGAAATAAAGGATAAAGAGAAAGGGGGAAATTTCTTTCTAATCCATATTTCTCTCATTCCTTTTTTACAAACAAAAGAGTTTTTCTTATTGAAAGGTGGATTATCATCCATTTTAAGCGATAAAAAATCGCGACATACTAGTTATGTCACTCTCACTATACCCACATACGATATATGGGTATGTAGTATATGATTCGTCTATTTCTTAGAGTACGACAGACGAATCGAATCTTCTTATGGTTCTATTTAAAAATAGGTATAGGTATGCCATACACCCCGCGGGGATTGTAGTTCAATTGGTCAGAGCACCGCCCTGTCAAGGCGGAAGCTGCGGGTTCGAGCCCCGTCAGTCCCGAACTAGGGTTCAATGAATGGGTAAATTCATCTTTCCTTTTTCCATAAAAAATTTCCATCAAAAAAAGGGGGCAGGAGACAGGATCAAATACCTATGGGGCATCCTTACTTCACTTTTTTGATTTCGCATTTTTCATTAAAGAGGGAGGGAAGGCCTATAGGAATTTCTTTTTTCACTACTCCCGGTTGATAAAGAAAGAAATACATATCATACGTGGATTAGTATAATTTAGGATATTACTCTATCCTTATGATGATACCATCCTCATCTTAACTTCCTATTCGACTCTTATGGATTATGGAATAGAGTACCGGTATTTTATCGGAATCCATACATAAATTGTATTCATTTATTCTTAGACAGTGAATTTAATATAATTAGTACTTTTTGGGTTAAACCAGGCCCCTTCCATTTTGTAGTTCCAACTTTGTTTGTGTATGTTCAATGACTAATTGGAAAGAATCTATCTCATTCTCATTCCATTTGCGGACTCCTTTTTTATGGATCCGCTCTCATCTTTAGACCCAAAAAGTGGATATTGATAGTAACCTAATAAAATAAAAGAAAAACCAAGCAAAGCAAACGCCCTTTTTCCTAAATTGAAAATATTCGATTTTTTTTATTTAAGCCCTCTTTTCTCCATCTCACTTCTACTTCTACTGCTTATTTGTATGTCTATGTGACCCATAGAAAGTCGGTCATATAATACATACATACATAATTGTATGTATAACTATAAGAAAAAGGAAGGGAAATTGGATAAGATAAGAAAGATCGTGGGTTATAGATATAGAAAAGAAAAAGTAGAAAAGGATGAAAAAAAGAGAGAATTCCTAATCCAATCAAAAAACCAATTTTGGTCTTAGTATGAATAAGGGATCTTCCTATGTTATACTATTCCACTCTCAACCATGAATTGATTTGATAGATCCGATATTCATAATATTGAATTGATTCAGTATTATCAGAATGCAAGTCCTCCCCTTGAATTTACAGGATACCCCTTTTTCCTCTCCATGGGATTACATCCCGAGTTATTGCGAAAAAAAAAGAGGTTATGGAAGTCAATATTCTCGCATTTATTGCTACTGCACTGTTCATTCTAGTTCCTACTGCCTTTTTACTTATTATTTATGTAAAAACAGTCAGCCAAAATGATTAATTGGAATTCCAATTAATCATTGAAGAAATGAAAAAGGGATTAAATAAAAGAAAAATCCAAGTCTTAAATGAAAGGATCTGGTTGGAATCATAAAGTGTGGTAGAAAGAACTACATATAGTTTTTTCTACCACACTTTAGAGTCTTTCTATTATATTATCTTGAATCTACATAGAATAGATTAGTAGATTGAAATAGTAGTCTAATTCAATTTCTTTTTTCACTGCATCCACTTAATTTCAATCAAGTCAAAATAAAAAAATCGAAGACAATTCTTCACGAAAGAATCCATGGAGGGAGAGAAAAATAATATGAGAATAGACTATAGTAAAAGAAAAAAAGTAAAAGTCAAAATCAGCGAATCTTTCATGCTTAAACATGCGGCGAGATGCTTCAAAAGAGCATAAAAATTTTTCTAAGAATAAGAAAAGAGTATAAAACAAATGGAAAGTGTGCGATATGTTGTGAATAGCTCCGTGGAAGAAAGTCTAATTTTCTTATGTATAGAACTTTTTTAACCATTCGTCACTTCTAGTAGAAATTATGAATTGCTGTAATCGCTCTTTCTATTTCTATAGAGTAGAATAGAACGACTCCTTCTTACAAGAGTTTCTTACAGGAGTGAAACAAAACTAAAGAAAGAAAGAATAAAGTTTGGCAAAATGATTAATGCAAAAGGATCAATTAAAGAAAAGAGTTGATACAACAATTCGACTACTCAATCAATTAGTAGTATCCCTAGAGTCCACTCCTCCCCCATACTACTAGTGAAAGAGAAAATGTAAAGACTACCATTAAAGCAGCCCAAGCGAGACTTACTATATCCATGTAAATTATGTCTCCTATTTCTATGAAGAAATTATTCTACTATTGATCAATAATCATAGTGGAATCAAGGGTACAGAGTCAAAAAGGGATTCTGCCCTAAGGCTATGGATGAATCAGTTCAAGGAATTTACTCCTAACAAATTCTTATAGGATTTCTGGTAGAATTGGAGAGCATTAAGTATAAATACGATACATAGCCCTTTTCCTTAAAAAAGAGTACGGGGATGATGTCCTGAATGGAAGACGCGGGAATAGAAAGATTTTTTCTTCCTTTTGTTACCTTTTTTTTATAAGCAAAGGACGTCAGAATATACCATAAAATTAGGATAGATAAATATTTATTGGATACCTACCTTGCCTATGTTTATTTTTAACCTAAACCCTACAGCCCCGCTTTCTATCATTCTATGAAAGAATGAGGAGACTTTATCCACAACTCCGAAATTGATTTTTGATCAGCCTATTCAATCTGATTCTCGACGGAATCAGTAGCCCTTACTTTAGTGTATGTAGGTAGCATAAGATGTACGATAAATAAAATGTATAATAATTAGGAAGTCTTGATATTCCTTCGTGGAGTTCCTTCTTCAATCTTAGATTGAAAAAAAAAAGAATGCCCCTTAGGAGCCCTTTGAATATCAAGATTTCTGACATCTTAGCCTCGTAGTTTTAAATTCTCGAATCGAATCAATTAAGAATCAATTCAAATTAATAAAAGAATAAGTAAACGCTACCTCATCCCTATTGGTAGCCGATTGGGCCACTACCGACAAAACAAACCCTAATAGAACTATGGATTCTCAAAATCCAGTATCGCCAGGCCTAGTTATTCTCTTGCTCCAGCTTATGCGGGGTACGAATTTGTCGAGTTCGATCAGTACTATAAGCCTAAGTATTTTATTGATCAGGCGGCACCCAGATTTGAACTGGGGATAAAGGATTTGCAGTCCCCTGCCTTACCGCTTGGCCATGCCGCCAAAAAATCCGATCTAAAATCGAGAAAAGAGCAAGTATTCATCCACGTTTTCTTACTAAAACCCCCTTTCTTTTATCTTGAATCTAATTCTACTTACTTTTTTCCAATATTTTTCCAAAAATCTATTCCTGCTTTTTTTGGATCCAGTTTCGATTATTCTCCTCCATGGATTCTATCTTAAAACACACATTGCTAACACTAGAAAACTTCCCTTTTCTTTCTATTGAGATGAAAAAGGAGAAAAAGTGGATTTCCAGTCACAGGCTGCAAAATTCAGAACAAATTGGAACCATTAACTAGAATTCTCCTTTTTTTTGAATTGCAGTAGTGAACGACTCTTAAATCAGTATTCTCTCCCCCCCTTCCTTTTAATGGCATAATAAAATAGAATGGGTTTATGCCTAATCCGTGTATAGGTAAACTCCAGGTCCGAACAGCATTATTATCCATAACAGCATTATTATCCATGGATCCCCCTTATGTACATATCTCTATGGGGAATCGTGCTTTAATTTTTCATTGCATTAAATATCTTGAATAAAAAAAGGAAATTTGCTCTGATATAGAGTATGACCTGACCATCTTGGCCCACCCAAGTGAAATTACGATAAAAGCAGGGATATGTGGAGAGGTGGATAACTAGATTGGCATGTACTTAAAAAAAGGACTTACTTTATTTTAGGATTCTACAATGAAATCCTATATTTTCTAGCAATTCTACTACTACGAAACAAAAAAGAACCCTCAAATTCTTTTTTGAAATTAAACTAAGCGTGCTATTCTAAATCGAACTAAAGTCAAACTTTCTAGTGCTTATAAATTATTATATTATGGCTTTATCCCATTCATAGAAAGGAGATAAAATGAGAAATCTTTGCCATCCAATCTGATTAGAATATCATTAAGTGGCAGAATTTTTTTCTAGGAATGTTTTATCAATTCATTTTCATTCGATTTGTACCCCTGGCAAATTCGAACTTTCCTCAAAATTGTCTCTATTCATATGTATGAAATACATATATGAAATACGTATGTGGAGTTCCCTAGAATTTCATGTGATTCAGTAAACAGAATATAGATTCCATGATTGCTAGATCGATCCATAGGGATTGATGAAGAGTGAGCTGATAATGGAATTTTTCTTCGATAAAAAGGAAACTTAAGATGCTCCGGAATGGAAATGAGGGAATGTCCACAATACCCGGATTTAGTCAGATCCAATTCGAGGGATTTTTTAGGTTCATTAATCAAGGCTTGGCAGAAGAACTTGAGAAGTTTCCAACAATTAAAGATCCAGATCACGAAATTGCATTTCAATTATTTGCGAAAGGATATCAATTGCTAGAACCCTCAATAAAAGAAAGGGATGCTGTGTATGAATCACTCACCTATTCTTCCGAATTATATGTATCTGCGAGATTAATTTTTGGTTTCGATGTGCAAAAGCAAACCATTTCTATTGGAAACATTCCTATAATGAATTCCTTAGGAACCTTTATAATAAATGGAATATACCGAATTGTGATCAATCAAATATTGCTAAGTCCTGGTATTTACTACCGCTCGGAATTAGACCATAAGGGAATTTCTATCTACACCGGGACTATAATATCAGATTGGGGAGGAAGATCGGAATTAGCAATTGATAAAAAAGAAAGGATATGGGCTCGCGTAAGTAGAAAACAAAAGGTATCTATTCTAGTTCTATCATCAGCTATGGGTTCGAATCTAAGAGAAATTCTAGATAATGTTTCCTACCCTGAAATTCTCTTGTCTTTCCCGAATGCTAAGGAGAAGAAGAGGATTGAGTCAAAAGAAAAAGCTATTTTGGAGTTTTATCAACAATTTGCTTGTGTAGGTGGGGACCTGGTATTTTCGGAGTCCTTATGTGAGGAATTACAAAAGAAATTTTTTCAACAAAAATGTGAATTAGGAAGGATTGGTCGACGAAATATGAATCGGAGACTGAATCTTGATATACCTCAGAACAATACATTCTTGTTACCACGAGATGTATTGGCCGCTACGGATCATTTGATTGGAATGAAATTTGGAACGGGTATACTTGACGATGACGATATGAATCACTTGAAAAATAAACGTATTCGTTCGGTTGCGGATCTGTTACAAGATCAATTCGGACTGGCTCTTGATCGTTTACAACATGCGGTTCAAAAAACTATCCGTAGAGTATTCATACGTCAATCGAAACCGACTCCACAAACTTTGGTAACTCCAACTTCAACTTCGATTTTATTAATAACTACTTATGAGACCTTTTTTGGCACATACCCCTTATCTCAAGTTTTTGATCAAACTAATCCATTGACACAAACTGTTCATGGGCGAAAAGTGAGTTGTTTGGGTCCTGGAGGATTGACGGGGAGGACTGCAAGTTTTCGGAGCCGAGATATTCATCCGAGTCACTATGGGCGTATTTGTCCAATTGACACGTCCGAAGGAATCAATGTTGGACTTACTGGATCCTTAGCTATTCATGCGAGAATTGATCACTGGTGGGGATCCATAGAGAGTCCATTTTATGAAATATCTGAGAAAGCAAAAGAAAAAAAAGAGAAACAGGTGGTTTATTTATCACCAAATAGAGATGAATATTATATGATAGCAGCAGGAAATTCTTTGTCTTTGAATCAGGGTATTCAGGAAGAACAGGTTGTTCCAGCTAGATACCGTCAAGAATTCCTGACTATTGCATGGGAACAGATTCATGTTAGAAGTATTTTTCCTTTCCAATATTTTTCTATTGGAGGTTCTCTCATTCCTTTTATTGAGCATAATGATGCGAATCGGGCTTTAATGAGTTCTAATATGCAGCGCCAAGCAGTTCCGCTTTCTCGGTCCGAGAAGTGCATTGTTGGAACTGGATTGGAACGCCAAACAGCTCTAGATTCGAGGGTTTCCGTTATAGCCGAACGCGAGGGAAAGATCATTTCTACTGATAGTCACAAGATCCTTTTATCAAGTAGTGGGAAGACTATAAGTATTCCTTTAGTTACCCATCGGCGCTCTAACAAAAATACTTGTATGCACCAAAAACCTCGGGTTCCATGGGGTAAATCCATTAAAAAAGGACAAATTTTAGCAGAGGGAGCTGCTACAGTTGGTGGGGAACTTGCTTTAGGAAAAAACGTATTAGTAGCTTATATGCCATGGGAAGGTTACAATTTTGAAGACGCAGTACTAATTAGCGAACGTTTGGTATATGAGGATATTTATACTTCTTTTCACATCCGAAAATATGAAATTCAGACGGATACGACAAGCCAAGGCTCCGCTGAAAAAATCACTAAAGAAATACCACATCTAGAAGAACATTTACTCCGCAATTTGGACAGAAATGGAGTTGTTAGGTTGGGATCCTGGGTAGAAACTGGCGATATTTTAGTAGGTAAATTAACGCCTCAGATAGCGAGCGAATCGTCGTATATCGCGGAAGCTGGATTATTACGGGCCATATTTGGTCTTGAGGTATCCACTTCAAAAGAAACTTCTCTCAAACTACCTATAGGTGGAAGAGGGCGCGTTATCGATGTGAAATGGATCCAGAGAGACCCCCTAGACATAATGGTTCGTGTATATATTTTACAGAAACGTGAAATCAAAGTTGGGGATAAAGTAGCCGGAAGACACGGGAATAAGGGGATCATTTCCAAAATTTTGCCTAGGCAAGATATGCCCTATTTGCAAGATGGAACACCTGTTGATATGGTCTTCAATCCCTTAGGAGTACCCTCACGAATGAATGTGGGACAAATATTTGAAAGCTCGCTCGGATTAGCAGGGGATCTGCTAAAGAAACATTATAGAATAGCACCCTTTGATGAGAGATATGAGCAAGAGGCTTCAAGAAAACTTGTGTTTTCAGAATTATATGAAGCCAGTAAACAAACAAAAAATCCATGGGTATTTGAACCCGAGTACCCGGGAAAAAGTAGAATATTTGATGGAAGAACAGGAGACCCCTTCGAACAACCTGTTCTAATAGGGAAGTCCTACATCTTAAAATTAATTCATCAAGTTGATGAAAAAATCCATGGACGTTCTACTGGGCCCTACTCACTTGTTACACAACAACCCGTTAGAGGAAGAGCCAAGCAAGGGGGACAACGAGTAGGAGAAATGGAAGTTTGGGCTTTAGAAGGATTTGGTGTTGCTCATATTTTACAAGAGATACTTACTTATAAATCTGATCATCTTATAGCTCGCCAAGGAATACTTAATGCTACGATCTGGGGAAAAAGAGTACCTAATCACGAGGATCCTCCAGAATCTTTTCGAGTGCTCGTTCGAGAACTACGATCTTTGGCTCTAGAACTGAATCATTTCCTTGTATCTGAGAAGAACTTCCAGGTTAATAGGGAGGAAGTTTGATCGGAATAAATATAAATTCTTTTCTTATTTCTATTTTATGATTGACCAATATAAACATCAACAACTCCAAATTGGACTCGTTTCCCCTCAACAAATAAAGGCTTGGGCTAACAAAAACCTACCTAATGGGGAAGTCGTTGGCGAAGTCACAAGGCCCTCTACTTTTCATTATAAAACCGATAAACCAGAAAAAGATGGATTGTTTTGCGAAAGAATCTTTGGACCCATAAAAAGCAGAATTTGTGCTTGTGGAAATTCTCGAGCGAGCGTAGCTGAAAACGAAGACGAAAGATTTTGCCAAAAATGCGGGGTAGAATTTGTTGATTCTCGGATACGAAGATATCAAATGGGATACATCAAACTCGCATGTCCCGTGACTCATGTGTGGTATTTGAAAGGTCTTCCTAGTTATATTGCGAACCTTTTAGATAAACCCCTTAAGAAATTGGAGGGCCTAGTATACGGCGATTTCTCTTTTGCTAGGCCCAGCGCTAAAAAACCCACTTTCTTACGATTACGAGGTTTATTCGAAGATGAAATTTCATCCTGTAACCACAGCATTTCTCCCTTTTTTTCTACCCCAGGCTTTGCAACATTTCGAAATCGGGAAATTGCGACAGGAGCAGGTGCTATTAGAGAACAATTAGCAGATTTGGATTTGCGAATTATTATAGAGAATTCCTTGGTCGAATGGAAGGAATTAGAAGACGAGGGGTATAGTGGAGATGAATGGGAAGATAGAAAAAGACGAATAAGAAAAGTTTTTTTGATTAGACGCATGCAATTGGCGAAACATTTTATTCAAACAAATGTAGAACCAGAATGGATGGTTTTGTGCTTATTACCGGTTCTTCCTCCCGAATTGAGACCCATTGTTTATAGGTCTGGGGATAAAGTAGTGACTTCGGATATTAATGAACTTTATAAGAGAGTTATCCGTCGGAACAACAACCTTGCCTATCTATTAAAAAGAAGTGAATTAGCGCCAGCAGATTTAGTAATGTGCCAGGAAAAGTTGGTACAAGAAGCCGTGGATACACTTCTTGATAGTGGGTCCCGCGGGCAACCAACGAGGGATGGTCACAATAAAGTATACAAATCACTTTCAGATGTAATTGAAGGTAAAGAGGGAAGGTTTCGTGAGACTCTGCTTGGGAAACGGGTCGATTACTCGGGGCGTTCTGTCATTGTTGTGGGTCCTTCACTTTCATTACATCAATGTGGATTACCTCTAGAGATAGCAATAAAGCTTTTTCAGCTATTTGTAATTCGCGATTTAATCACGAAACGCGCTACTTCTAATGTCAGGATTGCTAAAAGGAAAATTTGGGAAAAGGAACCCATTGTATGGGAAATACTTCAAGAAGTTATGCGGGGACATCCTGTACTGTTGAATAGAGCACCTACCCTGCATAGATTAGGCATACAGGCCTTCCAACCCACTTTAGTAGAGGGGCGTACTATTTGTTTACACCCATTAGTGTGTAAGGGTTTCAATGCGGACTTTGATGGGGATCAAATGGCTGTTCATCTACCTTTATCCTTGGAAGCTCAGGCGGAAGCCCGTTTACTTATGTTTTCTCATATGAATCTCCTATCTCCTGCTATTGGAGATCCTATTTGCGTACCGACCCAAGACATGCTTATAGGACTTTATGTATTAACGATTGGAAACCGTCGGGGCATTTGTGCAAATAGATATAATAGTTGCGGAAACTATCCAAATCAAAAAGTAAGTTACAATAATAATAATTATAAGTATACGAAAGATAAAGAACCCCATTTTTCTAGTTCCTATGATGCACTGGGAGCTTATAGACAGAAACGAATCAGTTTAGACAGTCCCTTGTGGCTCCGATGGAAACTAGATCAACGCGTCATTGGGTCAAGAGAAGTTCCGATTGAAGTTCAATATGAATCTTTGGGGACTTATCATGAGATTTATGCCCACTATCTAATAGTGGGAAATAGAAAAAAAGAAATCCGTTCTATATACATTCGAAGCACTCTTGGTCATATTTCTTTTTATAGAGAAATAGAGGAAGCCATACAAGGATTTAGTCAGGCCTATTCATACACTATCTAAACAAGGAAGTTAGATTCGGCGATGCCCCTTTCGGGGGGCATTCCGATTTCGCTAGTATCATCATTTTTGCCGCGCGAATCCAGATTGAGATTAAGGAAAGGAAGTTAATTAAATTTTCGAATCACTGACTCAGGCCCATTGTCGAATCCTACTCAGCAATTGTCGAATCCTACTCAGCCGAAAAAGGGGGTACTTATGTATGGCGGAACGGGCCAATCTGGTCTTTCATAATAAAGAGATAGACGGAACTGCTATGAAACGACTTATTAGCAGATTAATAGATCATTTCGGAATGGGATATACATCCCATATACTGGATCAAATAAAGACTCTGGGCTTTCATCAAGCCACTACTACATCGATTTCATTAGGAATCGAGGATCTTTTAACAATACCCTCTAAGGGATGGTTAGTCCAAGACGCGGAACAACAGAGTTTTCTTTTGGAGAAACACTATTATTATGGGGCTGTACACGCGGTAGAAAAATTACGCCAATCCGTTGAGATATGGTATGCTACAAGTGAATATTTGAAACAAGAAATGAATTCGAATTTTCGGATAACGGATCCTTCTAATCCAGTCTATCTAATGTCTTTTTCAGGAGCTAGAGGAAATGCATCTCAAGTACACCAATTAGTAGGTATGAGAGGATTAATGGCGGATCCTCAAGGACAAATGATTGATTTACCTATTCAAAGCAATTTACGCGAGGGACTTTCTTTGACAGAATATATAATTTCCTGCTACGGAGCCCGTAAAGGGGTTGTAGATACTGCTGTACGAACAGCGGATGCTGGATATCTTACACGTAGACTTGTTGAAGTAGTTCAACATATTATTGTGCGTAGAAGAGATTGTGGTACTATCCGAGGTATTTCTGTGAGTCCTCAAAATGGGATGACGGAAAAACTTTTTGTCCAAACACTAATTGGTCGTGTATTAGCAGACGATATATATATCGGTTCACGATGCATTGCCGCTCGAAATCAAGATATTGGAATTGGATTAGTCAATCGATTCATAACTGCCTTTCGAGCACAACCATTTCGAGCACAACCAATATATATTAGAACCCCCTTTACTTGCCGGAGCACATCTTGGATCTGTCAATTATGTTATGGTCGGAGTCCCACTCATGGCGATCTGGTCGAATTAGGGGAAGCCGTAGGTATTATTGCGGGTCAATCAATTGGGGAGCCAGGGACTCAACTAACATTAAGAACTTTTCATACTGGTGGAGTATTCACAGGGGGTACTGCCGACCTTGTACGATCCCCTTCGAATGGAAAAATCCAATTCAATGAGGATTTGGTTCACCCCACACGTACCCGTCATGGGCAGCCTGCTTTTCTATGTTATATAGACTTGCATGTAACTATTCAGAGTCAGGATATTCTATATAGTGTGAATATTCCCTCAAAAAGCTTGATTCTAGTGCAAAATGATCAATATGTAGAATCCGAACAAGTAATTGCGGAGATTCGTGCCGGAACGTCCACTTTGCATTTTAAAGAAAGGGTACAAAAGCATATTTATTCCGAATCAGACGGGGAAATGCACTGGAGTACTGATGTTTACCATGCGCCCGAATATCAATATGGTAATCTTCGTCGATTACCAAAAACAAGCCATTTATGGATATTGTCAGTAAGTATGTGCAGATCCAGTATAGCGTCTTTTTCGCTCCACAAGGATCAAGATCAAATGAATACTTATTCTTTTTCTGTTGACGGAAGATATATCTTTGACCTCTCAATGGCTAATGATGATCAAGTAAGACATAGACTGTTGGATACTTTTGGTAAAAAAGATAGGGAAATTCTTGATTATTCAACGCCGGATAGAATCATGTCCAACGGCCATTGGAATTTTGTCTATCCTTCTATTCTTCAAGATAATTCGGATTTATTGGCGAAAAAGCGAAGAAATAGGTTCGTTATTCCATTACAATATCATCAAGAACAAGAGAAAGAACTAATATCCTGTTTGGGGATTTCTATTGAAATACCCTTTATGGGTGTTTTACGTAGAAATACTATTTTTGCTTATTTTGACGATCCACGATACAGAAAAGATAAAAAGGGTTCAGGAATTGTGAAATTTAGATATAGGACCCTAGAGGACGAATATAGGACCCTAGAGGACGAATATAGGACTCGAGAGGAAGACTCAGAGGACGAATATGGGAGCCCAGAGAACGGATATAGGACCCGAGAGGACGAATATGAAACCCTAGAAGACGAATATAGGACTCTAGAGGACGAATATGAAACCCTAGAAGATGAATATGGGATCCTAGAGGACGAATATGAAACCCTAGAAGACGAATATAGGACTCGAGAGGAAGACTCAGAGGACGAATATGGGAGCCCAGAGAACAAATATAGGACCCGAGAGGACGAATATGGAACTCTAGATGAAGACTCAGAAGACGAATATGGGAGCCCGGAGGAAGGCTCAGAGGACGAATATGGGACTTTAGAGGAAGACTCAGAAGAAGACTCAGAGGACGAATATGGGACTTTAGAGGAAGACTCAGAAGAAGACTCAGAGGACGAATACGGGAGCCCAGAGGAAGATTCCATCTTAAAAAAAGAGGGTTTGATTGAGCATCGAGGAACAAAAGAATTTAGTCTAAAATACCAAAAAGAACTAGATCGGTTTTTTTTCATTCTTCAAGAACTGCATATCTTGCCCAGATCCTCATCCCTAAAGGTACTTGATAATAGTATCATTGGAGTGGATACACAACTCACAAAAAATACAAGAAGTCGACTAGGTGGATTGGTCCGAGTGAATAGAAAAAAAAGCCATACGGAACTCAAAATCTTTTCCGGAGATATTCATTTTCCTGAAGAAGCAGATAAGATATTAGGTGGTAGTTTGATACCACCAGAAAGAGAAAAGAAAGAATCTAAGGAATCAAAAAAAAGGAAAAATTGGGTCTATGTTCAACGGAAAAAAATTCTCAAGAGCAAGGAAAAGTATTTTGTTTCGGTTCGACCTGCAGTCGCATATGAAATGGACGAAGGGAGAAATTTAGCAACACTTTTCCCGCAGGATCTCTTGCAAGAAGAGGATAATCTCCAACTTCGACTTGTCAATTTTCTTTCTCATGAAAATAGCAAGTTAACTCAAAGAATTTATCACACGAATAGTCAATTTGTTCGAACTTGCTTAGTAGTGAATTGGGAACAAGAAGAAAAAGAGGAGGCTCGTGCTTCCCTTGTTGAGGTAAGAGCAAATGATCTGATTCGTGATTTCCTAAGAATTGAGTTAGTAAAGTCCACTATTTCGTATACACGAAGAAGGTATGATAGGACAAGTGCAGGACCGATTCCCAATAATAGGTTAGATCGCACCAATACCAATTCCTTTTATTCCAAGGCGAAGATTCAATCACTTAGCCAACATCAAGAAGCTATTGGCACCTTGTTGAATCGAAATAAAGAATACCAATCTTTGATGATTTTGTTGGCATCCAACTGTTCTAGAATTGGTTTATTCAAGAATTCGAAATATCCCAATGCGGTAAAAGAATCGAATCCTAGAATTCCTATTCGAGATATTTTTGGGCCCTTAGCTGCTATTGTACCTAGTATATCGAATTTTTCTTCATCTTACTATTTACTAACGCATAATCAGATCCTGTTAAAAAAATATTTGTTCCTTGACAATTTGAAACAAACCTTCCAAGTACTTCAAGGGCTTAAATACTCTTTAATAGATGAAAATCAAAGGATTTCGAATTTCGATAGTAACATCATGTTGGATCCATTCCATTTGAATTGGCACTTTCTCCATCATGATTCTTGGGAGGAGACATCGGCAATAATTCACCTTGGACAATTTATTTGCGAAAATGTATGTCTATTTAAATCGCACATAAAAAAATCTGGTCAAATTTTCATTGTTAATATTGATTCCTTTGTTATAAGAGCAGCTAAGCCTTATTTGGCCACTACAGGAGCAACTGTTCATGGTCATTATGGAGAAATCCTTTACAAAGGAGATAGGTTAGTTACGTTTATATATGAAAAATCGAGATCTAGTGACATAACGCAAGGTCTTCCAAAAGTAGAACAAATCTTTGAAGCGCGTTCAATTGATTCACTATCGCCGAATCTCGAAAGGAGAATTGAGGATTGGAATGAGCGTATACCAAGAATTCTTGGGGTCCCCTGGGGATTCTTGATTGGAGCTGAGCTAACCATAGCCCAAAGTCGTATCTCTTTGGTTAATAAGATCCAAAAGGTTTATCGATCCCAAGGGGTACAGATCCATAATAGACATATAGAGATTATTATACGCCAAGTAACATCAAAAGTGCGGGTTTCCGAAGATGGAATGTCTAATGTTTTTTCACCTGGGGAATTAATCGGATTATTGCGAGCGGAACGAGCAGGGCGAGCTTTGGATGAATCGATCTATTATCGGGCAATCTTATTGGGAATAACAAGGGCTTCCCTGAATACCCAAAGTTTCATATCTGAAGCAAGTTTTCAAGAAACTGCTCGAGTTTTAGCAAAAGCTGCCCTACGAGGTCGTATTGATTGGTTGAAAGGCCTCAAAGAAAACGTAGTTCTGGGGGGGATTATACCTGTTGGTACCGGATTCCAAAAATTTGTGCATCGTTCCCCACAAGACAAGAACCTTTATTTCGAAATTCAAAAAAAAAATCTATTCGCGTCGGAAATGAGAGATATTTTGTTTCTCCATACAGAATTAGTTTCTTCTGATTCTGACGTAACAAACAATTTCTATGAGACATCAGAACCCCCATTTACCCCCAATTATACGATTTAAGGATACATAAAGCAGATTTTTTGACTTTAAACTAGACTTTTGACCTTAGAACACTAACAGGTCAGATTTTAGATTTTTATTTTAATAAGTAAAAGAAGTCAGTTAATTCATTAAGGTTACGTTTATACCATGTAGCAATGGCCAATTCTCAGTGGAAGGTTACATCGGAACAATTATTATTTATTTCAAGCTATTTCGGCTCTTTCTTAATCTTCAAAAAGAAATAAATTCCGTAATTGAATGGTAGGATGAAAAAAAAAGAAAAAATCAAAAGGAAGTGTGGAAAAAATGACAAGAAGATATTGGAACATCAATTTGAAAGAGATGATAGAAGCGGGAGTTCATTTTGGTCATGGTATTAAGAAATGGAATCCTAAAATGGCCCCTTACATCTCGGCAAAGCGTAAAGGTACTCATATTACAAATCTCGCTAGAACGGCTCGCTTTTTATCAGAAGCTTGTGATTTAGTTTTTGATGCAGCAAGTCAGGGAAAAAGCTTCTTAATTGTTGGTACCAAAAAAAGAGCAGCGTATTTAGTAGCATCAGCTGCAATAAGGGCTCGTTGTCATTATGTTAATAAAAAGTGGTTCAGTGGTATGTTAACGAATTGGTCGATTACGAAAACTAGACTTTCTCAATTTAGAGACTTAAGAGCAGAAGAAAAGATGGGAAAATTCCACCATCTCCCAAAAAGAGATGTGGCAATCTTGAAGAGAAAATTATCGACCTTGCAAAGATATCTCGGCGGGATCAAATATATGACGAGGTTGCCAGACATTGTGATCGTCCTCGATCAGCAAAAAGAGTATATAGCTCTTCGGGAATGTGCCATTTTGGGGATTCCTACTATTTCTTTAGTCGATACAAATTGTGACCCAGATCTCGCGAATATATCGATTCCAGCCAACGATGACACTATGACTTCAATTCGATTGATTCTTAACAAATTAGTATTTGCAATTTGTGAGGGCCGTTCTCTCTATATAAGAAATCGTTGATTAAGAAGAATAGTGAATTCTTGGGCAACTGCGTAGATTTATGGGATCACTTACTATTCTTTTTTGTTTTGTATAGATAAAAGAAGGGGAATATTGATATATATTAGAGGGTATTGATATATATTATGATCTGATGTGATTTCTTGGTATCCTAAATATAAGATTAATACTTCAAGTTGCTGAGTTGAGAAAGAGATGGTTGAATCAAAAGAATTCCTTTTTTGAAGTTCAATTTTTATCAGAGGACAATATGAATATTATACCATGTTCCATTAAAACACTCAAGGGGTTATACGATATATCGGGTGTAGAAGTAGGCCAACACTTCTATTGGCAAATAGGAAGTTTCCAAATTCATGCCCAAGTACTCATCACTTCTTGGGTCGTAATTACTATCTTGCTAGGTTCAGTTATCATAGCTGTTCGGAATCCACAAACCATCCCGACCGACGGTCAGAATTTCTTCGAATATGTGCTTGAGTTTATTCGAGACTTGAGCAAAACTCAGATTGGAGAAGAATATGGTCCCTGGGTTCCCTTTATTGGAACTATGTTCCTTTTTATTTTTGTTTCGAATTGGTCGGGTGCTCTTTTACCTTGGAAAATTATACAGTTACCCCATGGGGAATTAGCAGCGCCCACGAATGATATAAATACTACTGTTGCTTTAGCTTTACTCACGTCAGCGGCATATTTTTATGCGGGTCTTAGCAAAAAAGGATTGAGTTATTTCGAGAAATATATTAAACCAACTCCAATCCTTTTACCAATTAACATCCTAGAAGATTTCACAAAACCATTATCGCTTAGTTTTCGACTTTTCGGGAATATATTGGCGGATGAATTAGTCGTTGTTGTTCTTGTTTCTTTAGTCCCCTTAGTAGTCCCTATACCGGTCATGTTTCTTGGATTATTTACAAGCGGTATTCAAGCTCTTATTTTTGCAACGTTAGCCGCAGCCTATATAGGTGAATCCATGGAGGGTCATCATTGAATTGACTAGTTTTCGAAATAGTCTTTTTTTTTTTAGCTTAGCTCAATTCATGCATGGTTCCAGATAATCCGCTTGGTTGGAAAACAAAATAGTTAGAAATGCGTATGAATATACAACCTAGAGTTGTAGGAGAGAGAATAGACTATATTACGGAATTGTCAAAGTATATATGCATTAAGGGGGGCGGAGTCAGGCTAGATCTATATCCTTAATGTCTAGAAGTCCAGTCATCTTTTGTGCGGGTTTCCACTTTAAGGAATGATTTTCGAATCCGATTCAATAGAAAATAAGAAAATACGCAAAATAGAAGAAACAAGTGTATATGGGATATTATATATTCCTAAGTTAGATTCATTATCTAATCCGATATATCGAATTCCCTCTATATGGAATTGGATTCCATATCCAGTTCTATGCAGCATATTGTTATCAATTGTATATCTTGATTTAATTCCTATTGGATTTGGATTAGGTCGATTTCAATAGGGGTTCTTCCTCTATTTCGTCTTTTATTATGGATTAGATTATAGGGGAAATAATAGGAACTCAAGGATATCGAAGAGTAAAGAAAGAAGGATGGAATGAAAGAGTTGTTGGTTGGAAAGAAAGAGAAATAGAATAATAAGAATCATATGGATTTACACAAACCTCTAATGATTAGAAACTAAAAATGAGATCTCGAAGTAGTTCGGACAATTCAGATTATCATTTCAATTTGTACTTTTTAGTTACTTCTCCCCAATAGAGCTTAGAAGTAAGAATTTCTTGGTTGATTGTATCCTTAACCATTTCTTTTTTTTTGACACGAGGAACTCACCATGAATCCACTAATTGCTGCTGCTTCCGTTATTGCTGCTGGATTGGCCGTAGGGCTTGCTTCTATTGGCCCTGGAGTTGGTCAAGGTACTGCTGCAGGACAAGCTGTAGAAGGTATTGCGAGACAGCCAGAAGCAGAAGGTAAAATACGAGGTACTTTATTGCTTAGTCTAGCTTTTATGGAAGCTTTAACAATTTATGGACTAGTTGTGGCACTAGCACTTTTATTTGCGAACCCTTTTGTTTAATCCTAAAAAAGAAAATGAGTGCTTTAGATTAGATACTTTTTTCTTTTTTTAGTAAATTGGTATTTGCTTCTGCAATTCCAATTATATCAATACTTTACTCCTATTTATTACTCCTGGAATTATCTATTTATTGGGACAGACAATACCCCACCCCAGGAAGGGCTGATTTGAGGATGATCAATTTAGAGGATATGCTCGCCTTCTTCCTTCCCGTCCTTAGTTTAGGACAGTGGAAAGTCTTTTTCCTTTTATTTTAGGAATTTTGGGAACATTTCAACAAAGGAGGTCTTTCACAGGTCAAACGAGACCTAAGACTTAATCTAAAATAAATTACTAGATTGAATCTATTTGCATTAAAAAAAAATTGCATTAAAAAAACCGATCAAAAAAGGGCGAGCGAAGTAAGTGATCGAAAAACTTTGTTCTTTGTTCGTCCTATCTATAAGAGGAGAGCGTATGAAAAATGTAACCCATTCTTTCGTTTTTTTAGCTCACTGGCCATCCGCTGGGAGTTTCGGGCTTAATACCGATATTTTAGCAACAAATCTAATAAATCTAACTGTAGTGG